ACCCTTGAATCCACAAGTACCGGCGGAGGACCAAGAAATCACCCGACCCCGTACATCTGTAACAGTCACAATGGTATTGTTGAAACTAGCTTGAACATGAATAACTCCCTTTGGTATTTTACGAGCATGCTTACGCGAACCAATACGTCCATTTTTACGCGAACCAATTTTTGGTATAGGTTTTGCCATATTTTATTATATTTTTCTTATTTCATAAATAGGAGTCCGAGATATATGGATATATCCATTTTATGTCAAAAACAGATCCTTTACTATTTTATTTTCTAACTAGAATTAATATTTTATTTTTCTATATTAATTGTACTATTTCTTTCTATTAATATATTAATATAGAATATTCTATTTTAATATAGAATATTCTATTAATATAGAATATAATTTTTTAATTTGAAATAGAATTTCAAATTTGAAATATCAATAATATTTCTTATAATACTTATACTTATTATTATAATATAATACTTATACTATAATATAATACTTATACTTATTATTATAATACTTATACTTATTATATAGAATATTCTATATAAATTATATATAAATTATTATATAGAATTTATATATTCTATTTTTATATTTTTATATATATATTTATATATATTAATCTAATTAAATTAATAGAATATTTAATATAATATTTATTTTTTTTATTAATATTTTTCTTTTTATTATTTTCTTATTAATATTAATTATATATTTGATTTTAGATATATATTATATATATATTTTATTGAATATAAATTTATTTGATTTGTGCATCCGGTGCTTTCGAATAGAAGCCCTCTTTTGTGGAAATATTATCCTTGTCTTTGTTTATGTCTTGGATTGGAACAAATTACTATAATTCGTCCCTGCCTACGGATCAATCGACATTTTTCACAAATTTTACGAACAGAGGCCCTTATTTTCATATTTGTCAGTCCTTAACTTAATCCCGAATCTCTTTATTGGAAGAAAATATGGTTTCCTTAAATTTTTAACTTCTAATTGTACCCCCCAAAAAAAATGTTGAAGTTGAAAAAACAGTCTAATTAAATGACTTATACTTCCATTTTTACTTTCCCGTTCGTATACATATAAAATAAGAGTACGTCGAATCCTTTCGGAAACATAGCCTAGAATCCTATTTTCATTATATAAAGGAACCTGGAACATACCCCTGGGAAGTGATTCAGTAATTAAACCCTCATGAATCCATTTTCTTTTTTCTTTTCTTTTATTCCTATTTCATTTAAACCCCCTTCATGCATTCACTAATGTATGAAGAGTGATATTAGAAACCTGTGTTTTCTCTCTTTTTTCACAAAAATGGATAGAAGTTTCTCATATAATTCGGATATCAGAAAGATTACCATATATAACATAAAACTTCTCCGCCGATTCTTTTTAATCGAGCCTCTCGATCTGTCATTATACCTCTAGAAGTAGAAAGAATTACAATCCCCATCCCTCCTAAAATTCTAGGAATTCGTTGATAATTAGAATAGATTCGTAGACCAGGTGTACTGATCCGTTTTAAATTTAAAATAGTTTTATATGATCCTTTCCTATTTCTTCTATACCGTAGAGTTAAAACTAAAAAATATTTGTCGCTTTCCCTATGTTTTCTCACGTTTTCAATAAAACCCTCTCGTAAAAGTATTTTAACAATGTTTTCGGTGATGTTAGTAGATGGGATTTGAACTCTTCCTTTTCTATTCATGTCAGCATTTCGTATAGAGGTTATTATGTCAGCGATGGTGTCCTTACCCATGATAAACGAAAATGATTGTTGCCCCTGACTTTCGATATAATCAACATGCTCCTTTGTTCTATTTTTTATTCAATAAAATATCTAATATTGAATATATTGAATATAATAATATATATATACTATATATATAATATTATTATTTTTATTATTTTATAATATAAATTTTATAATATAATAATAAATAATATAATATTATAATAATATTATAAAATGAAAATGAAATATTATAAAAATGAAATATATAATTATAATATCTCATATTGAATATCTCATATTGAATTCTATTTTTTAGAAGAATTCTATTTCTAAAAAATAGAATAATTTTTTGATTTTTATTCATAGAATAGAATTCTGAATTCTAATTTTGATTTTGAATATTTATATTTAATATCTTTATATTTTAAAAATTAGAATGTTTAATATATTTATATAATTAAATAATTCATTTTGAATTCTAATTTAATTAGAATTCTATAATTCTATAATGAAAATCATTTTCATATCTAATTTTCATATTCATATCTAATTAAAAATAGAAAGAAAATAGATAATTAATAGAATATTTAATATATATTTCTATTTAATTTATATTTAATTCTAATTAGAATTATATATTCTATATATTAATATTAATAGAATAAAATAATTAATTAATAGAATAAAATTAAAATAATTACTACAAATATAATAATTACTACAAAAGATATATGTGTGAGACATAATCTATTAATCTATTTCATTCATAAATAATATATCTATATCATGGTCTCGTCTTATAATACCTCGGGTGCTAATGAAACTATTTTAGTGAAATTTAACTGTCTCAATTCCCGGGCGATTGCGCCAAAAATTCGAGTTCCTTTTGGATTTCCTTCTTGATCAATGACCACCGCAGCATTATCATCATACTGTATTATCATACCGTTGTTACGTTTGAGTTCTTTACAAATACGTACAATTACAGCTCTAATCACTTCTGATCTTTCTAAAGGCGTATTTGGTACTGCTTCCTTTATTACAGCAACAACAATGTCACCAATATAAGCATATCGTCGATTACTAGCTCCTATGATTCGAATACACATCAATTCGCGGGCTCCGCTGTTATCGGCTACATTCAAATGGGTTTGAGGTTGAATCATATCATTTTTTTATCTGTTCTTTCAGTCAAAAGGTTGAAGTAAAAAAAAATATTCTCTGTGTTCAAAAAAAAAAAAGAAACCTACAATTGCAATTTTTTTTTTCATCCTAAAGATCTCTTTCCTTTGGTTCGAATTTTTATCCCGAAATAATGAATTGAGTTCGTATAGGCATTTTGGATGCTGCTATTGAAATAGCCTTTCTGGCTATATTTTCTGCGACTCCGCCCATTTCATAAAGTATTCTACCTGGTTTAACGACAGCTACCCAATATTCGGGAGATCCTTTTCCCGAACCCATACGCGTTTCGGTAGGTCTTACTGTAACCGGTTTGTCTGGAAATATGCGTACCCATATTTGTCCACCCCGGCGGACATTTCGTGACATTGCCCGCCGCCCTGCTTCTATTTGTCTAGATGTGATCCAAGCGGGCTCAAGTGCCTGAAGAGCATATCTTCCGAAGCAAATATGATTACCTCGATAGGATATTCCTTTCATTCTTCCTCTATGTTGTTTACGGAATCTGGTTCTTTTGGGGTTATAGTTGATGGTTGTTTCTCAATTCCATCGCTATTACAGAACCGTACATGAGATTTTCACCTCATACAGCTCCTCGCGAATGAAGCGATTCAAAAATAAAATAAATAGATTTAACCGATAAAATAATATACAATAATATACATATGTTTAATGAATAATATAATAGAATCGCGGGATTTTTTGAGATTTCATAGAATCTATTTGTCTATTGGAAATTTGTATATCTTGTTTTGATATATAACTAAACATGTATTCTTATAGACAATATAGACAATTCTTGCTATCCATATATAACTAGATAATGCTGTTTTGTTATGTTATAAGGTTCTAACGAATCTTTCTTTTTCTTTTCTTTTTATTATCCTATCGGATTGGACCAAATTTATAAATTCAATTCAATAAAATCAAAATTCTCGCGGGCGAATATTTAATTTACTCTTTCATTATCAATTTCAGATGTAATGTAGGGTTAGCCCACGACTCCTCAAAAAAAAATGGATTGGTTCTTGCTTCGTTTCGCCATCCCACCCAATGAATCATTAAGATTTCTTTTTAATAAAATCTTAGGTATTTACAGGTTCCGTCGTTCCCATCGCTTCTCGATTAATGGTTAGGTCTGAATTCTACAACGGAGCCTCTCTAATAAGATTTTAAATTTTCTTTTTTCTTGAATCAACCTTCTCAGTTTTTATTGACTTGTGGCTCTTGATTTGTTTGTTCTAGGAATATATTCATCTATATATGGATTAATGAATATTGATGCTTTATTACACTATCTTTTATGAGATGACCCATAGACCTTTACATATTAGAATTCTATATCATTGATATTCTTTTTCTCTCTTTCTTTCACCCCTTCATTTATCCGTATATTCTTATTGCTTTACAACTCATAATCAGATTCGTTTTTATTTCTTTTTTATGCAATATTTCAGTTGCTATAATTATATCACCAATATATCATATCTTTATTTATATTTTTTATTTTGACTAGTTCTTTAGATTCAGATAATGCGAAGCGATGAGTTGGTTATTAGTTCTTTATTAATTAATTCATACTACATTAATTAATTCATACTACGAGTCGGTTTATTTTTTTGTTGAATTCTAACCACTCTAAAAAAAACCAACGAGTCGCACACTAAGCATAGCAATTATATCAATATCAAATGATTAATTGAATTTTTTTATTTTATTCAATCTTATAAAATTTCTCATTTTTTGTTTTATCGAAACATGGAAGGTTAAAGATAAGGAAAAGTTTCTTATTCTTTGTTTACAAATATCCAAACTTTGATCCCTAATATCCCATAAATAGTTCGAACTGTATAGGAGCAATAATCAATTTTAGCTCGAATGGTTTGTAGAGGAACCCTACCTTCTCTGATCCATTCGACACGTGCAATTTCTTTTCCGTCGATACGCCCCGCAATTTGTATTTGAACTCCTTTTGTACCTGCCTGTTCAGTTAATTCAATAGCTTTTTTCATTGCTTTACGAAACGAGACTCTATTCTTTAATTGTCCGGCTATAAATTCTGCAA